TCTATCATTCATGTATCATTGATCCGTAGGGGGATTTTCATCTCTTGTCCATTCTTTCCAGTCTTTTCGTTTCCGTACCACAAAAATTGGAAATAGAGAATCTATATCCAAGAAAGGTCTAACCGTTGGAATAATAGTATCCATTGTTATTTGATTTGATACATTGTGGTGTTGAATTAGTACGGAAAGAGAGGGATTCGAACCCTCGGTAAACAAAAGCCTACATAGCAGTTCCAGTGCTACGCCTTCAACCACTCGGCCATCTCTCCTACGGAATGATTATGGCCCAGAAACGGAGTTAATAGTGAGTCATTCATATTCAATTTTTTTTTGATAGGCACGTCCAACCAATTCTAACTATAAAAATAATTTTTTTTTTTACTATGTTTAATGGATACTTTTAGCTCATGATTCTATTTAGTTTTTTAAACTATGATTCCATTTTTTATAAAAATTCGACTTTTACAGTTTTCGATTTTTCACCAACAACTGCTTATCCCATACATAGATCTAGTCAAAATTTATGAATCATAGAATAATTATTCGATTCTTTTTGCTCTTTGGATCATAATTCAATCAAAAAACTTCTAGAATTACCCCAATCTGTAAGATAAATAAAATTCTTTTATTCTTCAACTTCGCTGAAATCAGAATAGTTCTCTTCATTCCGATCCTACTACATTTGGATGAAATTTAACCGGATTGAAATATTTCTTATGTTTTATTGATTCCTGTGAAATCAAAAAGAAACAATTTGAATATCGAGTAGGATTTTTTAATGAATCCGTTTTTATGTTATTTCGTACTATGTAATTCCTTTGTTTGTGGGATCATTTTCTCACGAAAGGTAATTAAAAGAAATTATAGAATGGGGTTGTTACCGATGCCTAGATCTGGGATAAATGGAAATTTTATCGATAAGACCTTTTCAATTGTAGCCAATATCTTATTACGAATAATTCCGACAACTTCCGGGGAAAAAGAGGCATTCACCTATTACAGAGATGGTGCGATTTGATTTTTTTTTTTTCGATTTTCTTTACCGCTCTCCGTCTTAGTAGAAAGACACATTATTCGGGATAGAAAGAAAACAATAATTGAAATAAATCTACGCTTCTTGGAGGTGCAATTTGAAAATAAAAAAATTCCTTCTGTCGTGTATCCCCGATTAATGTAACCTCAGATGCTTTAATTGTCGATTCTAGTATTGAGCGAAAGGTGTAACCTATGGATTAAGTCAACCCTACTCCACTAGTAAAAATATCCACTAGTAAAAATAGGTAGCAGAGGGGAAGAAGCACTACACCTAGGAATCAACAACACGAAAACTTTGTTATAAATGATCCCTTTTCCTTATCGGGATCGGAACTTAGAAAAATGGTTGGGACAACAAACATCCATCTCGTTTGTATTTTGGATACCTGTATAACCATCGAAGACTGTTGAAGTGACTAATTCCTGGAAATTTAGAGGCGTTGCGGACAAAGAAATTGTTAGAGTTACCATTTTTATCTAGTAACAACATGCTTGATGTTAAGAAAAGATCTTTTACAGGAAGGTTGGCTAGAGATTTTTTGTAAAAACGCTAGTCCCATCAGTTCATAATGAGAGTATTTCAATCTTTTTTGATTTCATGTATTATTCTCATCTCATTATGCGCATCACATAAAGGGGGAGCCGTATGAGATGAGAATCTCACGTACGGTTCTGGAACGGAGATTCTTTGAATGGAATAAGGAACGACCGTAACGGATGTCGGCTCAATCCGAAGGAAATTATGCGGAAGCTCTACAGAATTATTATGAAGCTATGCGACTAGAAATCGATCCCTATGATCGAAGTTATATACTCTATAACATAGGTCTTATCCACACAAGGAACGGAGAACATACGAAAGCTTTGGAATATTATTTTCGGGCACTAGAACGAAACCCGTTCTTACCACAAGCTTTTAATAATATGGCTGTGATCTGTCATTACGTGCGACTATCTCCACTATAGAAAGAAAAAAAAAAGAGCAAATTCGCTAATAAATACTAAAAAAAATAGGCTTTCTACATATGTATTGTCCAAACTAACGATTTGTATCAGCTGTAGCAAAGAAAGAAACTTCATAGAAGTCGAAATATGAAGAAATAGGTATGCCTAGATACTTTATTCTATGGATAAAGGATCTAATTGATAGAAGAAGCACCGTAAAGATCAATTAGTCAGGTTTTTGGCCGATACAATAAAAACTGCTTACTTATATCATGATATAAGATCAAAATGAAGGAATCCACTTATGTAATAGGGTGGATCCACTACGATATTGAGCAGCGGTGTAGCATCAGATCCCAAAGACAGTAAGTCTTTTCTTTCTTATGAAGGAAAGTCTTTTTCAAGGATTCTATATAAATTTCGAGATGAAACCGAGATAGTTATCTTTCAGAAAATTGTAACGATAGTGAAATGCCTATGCTTTATTCTTCTGAAGGTGGGAGAAAAGATAAAACTTATT